AGTTACATCCCGTATGAAACTTAATAGTATACCACTTCTACGAATAGCTCTTAATGCCGCATCTCTTCCGAGACCCGGGCCTTTTATCATAACTTCTGCTCGTTGCATACCTTGATCCACTACTGTCCGAATAGCATTTCCTGCTGCGGTTTGAGCGGCAAATGGTGTACCCCTTCTTGTACCCTTGAATCCACAAGCCCCGGCAGAGGACCAAGAAATTACTCGACCCCGTACATCTGTAACAGTCACAATGGTATTGTTGAAACTTGCTTGAACATGAATAACTCCCTTGGGGATTCTACGTGTATTCTTACGTGAACCAATACGTCTATTTCTACGCGAACCAATTTTTGGTATAGGTTTTGCCATATTTTATCATCTCATAAATATAAGTCAGAGATATATGGATATATCCATTTCATGTCAAAACAGATCCTTATTCTTTTTTTTTTTTTTTATTTATTTATTTATTTGTACATCTGTACATCGGGTCCTTTAGATTTCGAGAGTCTTTTTGTTTTAGAAAGATTATCCTTGTCTTTGTTTATGTCTCGGGTTAGAACAAATTACTATAATTCGTCCCCGCCTACGGATCAATCGACATTTTTCACAAATTTTACGAACGGAGGCCCTTATTTTCATATTTGTCATTCCTTTTTTTAATTCCGAATCTACTTATTGGAAGAAAATAAGTTTCTTGAAATTTTGAATTTCGAATTGTATCCTCACGAAAGAATGTTGAAATTGAAAAAACCGCCTAATCATTCAAGTCTTTGCTTTGGAGTCTCTAAATTATACGCCCTTTGGTTGAATCATAAGGACTTACCTCAATTTTTAGTCTATTTCCTGGTAGTATACGTATAAAACTACATGAAATCCTTTACGAAACAAAAACCATAATAATTTTTTTGTTATCTAAACGAATCCGGAAGATACATACCATCGGTAAGTTGTTCAGTAATTAAACCCTCATGAATCCATTTTTGTTGTTTCATTCCAGGTAAAACCGCTTTGAAGTATCAACTAATGTAAGAGGGATAATATTATAAACTTGTCCTTTCTCTTTTTTCACAAATATGACCGTGTCGGCTATTAGAAAGATTACCATATATAACACAAAACTTCTCCGCCGATTCCTTCTAGTCGAGCCTTTCGGTCTGTCATTATACCTCGAGAAGTAGAAAGAATTACAACCCCCATTCCGCCTAAAATTCTAGGAATTCGTTGATAGTTAGAATAGATTCGTAGACCGGGTCGACTGATCCGTTTTAAATTTAAAACAGTTCTATATGGGCCTTTCCTATTTCTTCTATGTCGTAGGGTTAAAACCAAAAAATATTTATTGCTTTCTTGATGTTTTCTCACGTTTTCAATAAAACCCTCTTGTAAAAGGATTTTAACAATATTTTCAGTGATGTTAGTAGATGGTATTCGAACTGTTCTTTTTTTATTCATGTCAGCATTTCGTATAGAGGTTATTATGTCAGCAATAGTGTCTTTACTCATGATAAACTAAGATTTTTGTTTCCCCCGAATTTTGATATAATCAACATGCTCTTTTTCTTTTTTTCTGAATTTTTTAATATTTATGAATTATTTTTTTTTTTTATATTTTATATTTATGAATTATTAAAGATATATACGTGATAGATAAACAATTTACTAATTAATTAAATAAATTTAATCAATTTCATTCAAATACTATATTAAGGTCTTCCCCTATAATACTTCAGGTGCTAATGAAACTATTTTAGTGAAATTTAACTGTCTTAATTCCCGGGCGATCGCGCCGAAAATTCGGGTTCCTTTTGGATTTCCTTCTTGATCAATAACAACCGCAGCGTTGTCATCATATCGTATTATCATACCGTTGTCGCGTTTGAGTTCTTTACAAGTACGTACAATGACAGCTCGGACCACTTCTGATCTTTCTAGAGGTGTATTTGGTACTGCTTCCTTGATTACAGCAACAATAATGTCACCAATATGAGCATATCGTCGATTACTAGCTCCTATGATTCGAATACACATCAATTCTCGGGCCCCGCTGTTATCCGCTACATTCAAATGGGTTTGAGGTTGAATCATATCATTTTTTTTTATCGGTTTTTTCTTTTTCAATGCAAAGGTATAAATAAAAAAAAAGAAATATTATTTGTTCAAAACAAAAAAAGAAACCTGCAATTGTTTTTTTTTTCATCCCCAAAACCCCTTTCGTTTGTTTCTACATTCCTATCCAGAAAGAATGAATTGAGTTCGTATAGGCATTTTAGATGCCGCTATTGAAATAGCCCTTCTAGCTATATTTTCTGCTACTCCGCTCATTTCATAAAGTATTCTACCGGGTTTAACGACAGCTACCCAATATTCGGGAGATCCTTTCCCCGAACCCATACGTGTTTCTGTAGGTCTTACTGTAACAGGTTTGTCTGGAAATATGCGTACCCATATTTTTCCACCGCGGCGTGCATTTCGTGTCATTGCTCGCCGCCCTGCTTCTATTTGTCTAGATGTGATCCAAGCGGGTTCAAGCGCTTGAAGAGCATATCTACCGAAGCAAATACGATTACCTCGATAAGATATTCCTTTCATTCTTCCTCGGTGTTGTTTACGGAATCGGGTTCTTTTGGGGTTATAGTTGATGGTTGTTTAGCAATTCCATCCATCTCTACTACAGAACCGGACACGAGAGTTTCTTCTCATCCAGCTCCTCGCGAATTAAACAATTTTAAATAATTAAACAAAAAAAAATACACGGTTAATAATATATGGAATCGTGGGATTCTTTGAAATTTGATCTAATCGATTAGAAATTAGAAATTTTTGTGGTTTAATATAGAATTTAACACGTATTCTATTTATAGATAATGTCGTTTTGGTAGAACGCTATAATGAATCTTTATTTTGTTTTTCCTTTTATTTCGAATCGACTAAAATTTAGAAATAAAAAAAAAAATTCGCGGGCGAATATTTACTCTTTCAACATTCAGTTGTAAGATTAGTCTATGACATGACCTCTCAGAATAAATGAATAGGTTTCTGGTTCGTTCCGCCATCCTACTCAATGAATCATTAGGATTCGTTTTCAATAGAATCTTATGCATTCACAGGTTCTGTCGTTCCCACCACTTCTCGATTAATGATTAGGTCTGAATTTTACAACGGAGCCTCCAATTAAATTTATTCTTGAGTCAACCTTCTCAGTCTTTATTGGCTCGGGGCTCTTGATTTTTTGTTCTATGCACGGATTTGTCTAATTATGGATCAATCAGTATTGATGCTTTATTACATTCCCTTTATATGAGATGACTCATAGACCTTACATATTGGAATTATATATCATTAATATTCTTTTTCTATCTTTCTCTCACCCTTCCATTTATCTGTATACTTTATATTGCTTTACAACCCATAATATATTGCTTTCCAACCCATAATCAGATTGTTTTTTTTTTTTTTTTGTTTATGTAAAAAAGATTTCAGTTGCTACAATGATATGACTTATATATCATATCTTGACTGGTTCTTTCTATCCAGATAACACGAAGTGATGAGTTGGTTATTAGTTCTATAGTTATCAGTTTGTACTATGGGCTGTCCATTTTTTTGAATCCCAACCCTAAAAAAACCAACGAGTCACACACTAAGCATAGCAATTATATCAAATGATTAATCGAATTTTTATTCAACCTTATAGAATTGTTCTTTTTTTTTTTTATTATTTACCAGAAAAAGAATGAAAGAGTTTGCCATTTTTTGTTTTATCACCAGATATAACTAAATATAAGTCAAGTAAGTTCTTATTATTCCTCGTCTACAAATATCCAAATTTTGATGCCTAATACCCCATAGATAGTTCTAACTGCATAGGAACAATAATCAATTTTAGCTCGAATGGTTTGTAGAGGAACTCTACCTTCTCGGATCCATTCAACACGTGCAATTTCTTTTCCGTCGATACGCCCTGCTATTTGTACTTGAATCCCTTTTGTACCTGCCTGTTCAGTTAATTCAATAGCTTTTTTCATTGCTTTGCGAAATGAAACTCTATTCTTTAATTGTCCGGCTATAAATTCTGCAAGAATATTGGGGTGCCCGTAAGGATTTGCAATTCTTGTAATAGCAATGTTGAGTTTTCGGTTTACACAATTGAGTTCTTTTTGTACATGCGTCTGTAATTCTTCGATTCTTCGAGTCCTGTCTTCTATTAATAACTTGGGGAATCCCATATAGATTATGACCTGAATCAAATCGATTCTTTTTTGAATCTCTATACGTGCAATTCCCTCTACATTAGAGGATATTTTCATATTATTTTGCACATAATTTTTGATACAATCTCGTATTTTTTGATCTTCTTGTAGATCCTTTGAATAATTTTTTGGTTGTGCAAACCAAAGAGAATGATGACCTTGGGTTGCACCAAGTCTGAAACCAAGTGGATTTATTTTTTGTCCCATAATCCCCCACTACTATATATATCGTGAAACGTGACATCTGTTTGTATTTTTTTTTTATTCATTCGATTTTTTTTAAGCATAACATAATATAGCGTATTTGTATTTTTTATAATATAAAATATTCTTCCTTTAAGTATTCCTCAGCTCTAATTTATAGAATTTCCTTTTATCTATTTCGTCCTCTTCATCTAAAGATATATCTTTCAATACAATAGTTATATGACAAGTGGATCTTTTTATAGGATAACCCCGTCCTCGAGCCCGGGGCTTTAATTTTTTCACAGTTGTGCCCTCGTTGACTTCGGCTTTACTAATGATTAAACTTGTTTCGTTCAAACCCTTATTGTGATTAGCATTTGCTGCTGCAGAATAAACCAATTTTAAAATGGCATAACATGCTCGATAAGGCATAAGTTCTAGTATCATAAGTGTTTCTTCATAGGACCGCCCACGAATTTGATCAATTATTCTTCTCGCTTTATGAGCAGACATACATATATGTTGACCTAAAGTGTATACTTCTGTATATTTCTTCACCTT